ATATGATGATATGAAATAAAATATATAAGTGTAATAAAAAGACTTTCAAATATCATTTGAAAGCAAAAACGAAAATTATTTAATCTAAAAATAGATCGAATCAAATATTTTTTAATATTAAATGCTATACTATATAATTGTACTATATAATTGTGATGTGAGAAAAAAACTAAAATTATATATAGATAGATTAATCGTTATATTCTATGGTCTATGGTAAGTATGAGTATTGAATATTTCCTTTCAATTCTATATTCTCTTTTTTCGATAGTCATATTCATTATGACTAGCTAATAGGAATCGCCAAGAATGCAAATATAAGTATATTAATTAATAGCTAACAATAGTTTATTGAATCCCTATGCAGGTATAATTTATCTTATGTGAGCCTGCTTAGCTCAGAGGTTAGAGCATCGCATTTGTAATGCGATGGTCATCGGTTCGATTCCGATAGCCGGCTTTTCTCTATTTATTTTCTTCGAGTTTTTACATGATTGAGAATGCCCTTTTGAAATCCGAAATCAAATAATATTGAAAAATAGATTTTTTATCTTATAGGAACTTACAACTATGCCATGAAAAGAATCCCTTTTATCTATTTTTTATCTATATAGAATCTTTATATAGAATATATATAGAATAGAAAGGTCTGGATATTTATTCATCTAATTATTCTTTAGAGTACAAGTACACTACTTCCGTAAACTTCGCTTCATTTATCATTTAGTTCAGTTTTAGTTTAGGTTTATTCTGTAAAATGAAATTTCATCAATAAGAATTCAATATAAATAAGAATAAGGAGTCTTTATGTCGCGTTACCGGGGACCTCGTTTCAAAAAAATACGCCGCCTGGGAGCTTTACCGGGACTAACTAATAAAAGGCCTAGAGCCGGAAGTGATCTTAGAAACCAATCACGTTCCGGTAAAAAATCTCAATATCGTATTCGTCTAGAAGAAAAACAAAAGTTGCGTTTTCATTATGGTCTTACAGAACGACAATTACTTAAATACGTTCGTATCGCCGGCAAAGCCAAGGGGTCAACAGGTCAGGTTTTACTCCAATTACTTGAAATGCGCTTGGATAACATCCTTTTTCGATTGGGTATGGCTCCGACTATTCCTGGAGCCCGTCAATTGGTTAACCATAGACATATTTTAGTCAATGGTCGTATAGTAGATATACCAAGTTATCGCTGCAAACCCCGAGATATTATTACGGCGAGGGATGAACAAAACTCTAGAGCTTTGATTCAAAATTATTTCGATTCATCCTCTCAGGACGAAATGCCAAAACATTTGACTCTTCAACCATTCCAATATAAAGGATTAGTCAATCAAATAATAGATAGTAAATGGGTCGGTTTGAAAATAAATGAATTGCTAGTCGTAGAATATTATTCGCGCCAGACCTAAACCTAACGAAAAGAAAATAAAAAATCACAAGGGTTCGGACAATTTTGATCCCTTTCGTCGAAGTAAATTAACCTAAGGTTAAGATAAATAAGAGTTTGATCCGGATTTTTCTCCGGTTTAGGTATCATAGAACGGGAGGGAGGTTTTCATTCCTTGTCTACTCTTTTCCTTTCAGTATTTTCCGTGACACAGTAATTAGGAATAAAATATATATCAAAGAAAGGTCTAACTGTTTTGTGTTGGAATATAATTTTATATATTTTACTCTTTTGGTTAGTAAGATCAGTGAATTAGATGAAGGTACGGAAAGAGAGGGATTCGAACCCTCGGTAAACAAAAGCCTACATAGCAGTTCCAATGCTACGCCTTCAACCACTCGGCCATCTCTCCTACATAATGATTATGACCCAAAAACCGAGTGAATAGCGAGCCGGTATTAGTAGATTATTGGATAGGAACGACCAATTAATTCTAATTATAACTATAAAAAATAGATGATTTTCATCAAAGTCAAAGAAAGATCTTTCTTTTGAGGTTAGGCGGATAAATATAAAATATGAAAACTGTTAGAAACATTCTATTCATGTTTGCAAAACCAGCCTTCGCCTCTTTTTCTGTTATTTTATACCGGTACCGAAGGCAATCACTAAATTATAACGAATCAGCTGATTGATGGGTCTATTTTTGCACTTAGGTTAATGGATCTCTTTAGATCACGATTATATTTAGACTATAATTCCATATCTTATATCTTAAGAATTCTCAAATTCCTTTCCAGTCCAGTATTCAGAATATATATAGTTGATTGTATAGTGTATACCTCCTATGCATACAAAATAAAACGGGCGGGTTTTTTCATCATAGAATGGTTATTCGATCTTTTTTTCTTCTTTGGATGAGAATTCAATAAAAAAATTTTTCGTTATTCTCATCTGTAACTTCAATGAAATTGAATACTTTCTTTTGTTGGTATACTACTCCATTTACATTAGGATGAAATCGAAGTGTACTCCAATATTTATTTCTTTGTTTTTTTTTTTTTTTATTCCTGTCAAAAAGGAACAATTTGAATAAATATAAATACAGG